AATTGGCCATAATAATTAAGAAGATAGGATCATAAAAGAATCATGAAAATTAGAGCGTTGACGTGCTTTGTTCAAGGAGCCCGATTAAATTAGGGAAAGAGGATTCATTTAAATAACTAAATAACACTTTTTTGTCTTTTGATGGGGGTGCTTTGACATTGACAGATACGGCTCGATAATGTACGCCAAAACATAAAATTGTGCAAGAATATATGGTTCCATTCTTTCTTTTTTTTTTATTCCAGTAAAATAAATGGAATAAAACTGGAATAAAAAAAAGATCAAATAATTAAGAAATGACACTTTGATTGTATTCTGTATCATAGGAATCGAAATAGTCTTTATTATGATTGTTGTTGTTTCAATAACAAGCATTTTTTTTTCATTTTTCAAAAAAAAAATAAATCATTTTTTCTATGATTCATTGGAACAAAAAAGGCCCAGCGAGGTACTGACCAGGCCGGGCTGTGGAATTAAAAAAAGCTCTTGCAGACGAAATCAAAGAGGTACTTTATATTATATATTTATTACTTATAATATATTTAATATATAATTTATTACTTATAAAATATATTATTATTTAGGTATTTATAATTATATAAATTATAAATTATATATATATTAATTTCTATTCATTGGAATAGTGAATGGAATAGTGAATTGGAGATATCTCTTTCGAGCCCTTACTTTATCTCAATGGAATTACTTTTATTTTCGATATTTTTTATATTTTTATATGTCTAGATACTAGATAATAGATAATTATATATAATAAAATATAAAATAATAATATAATAAATCAAAAAAAATAAGAGGTATAAAAGAAAGAAAGACTCTTTTTTCAAACCTTGCTTTTTGTGTAATGTAACATAGTAATTATCCTTTTTCGATTGGGGGAGATGGCTGAGTGGACTAAAGCGTCGGATTGCTAATCCGTTGTACGGGTTTTTCGTACCGAGGGTTCGAATCCCTCTCTTTCCGCTTTTGTCAATGACTTGGTATTTGTTATTTATCTTTCAATTTCGACGAGTCTTTTTTTTATTTAATAGTTAAAGATGTGGAATAGATAAAATCCTAAGAACATTTAAAAATCGAGCAAGGAAAACAAAAACTTTCTTTTTTATTCTTCACGTCCAGGATTACGTCCTGGATCATTAGATAGGAATCCGAAGATAAAGAGAGAAACAAAGAATATCACTACTGTGTAAACAAATAGTTTGAGAGTAAGCATTACACAATCTCCAAGATCATTTTTTTGGAAAAAAAAAAGAGAATAGATTCTCCATTTTTATACCACACATACCTCATTTTGACACCAAAAAATGGTTTTTATAAATCTAGAAATAGAAAAGAATTTTCAGAAATTCATTTGTAATGTAATATGAGTCAAGTCTTTCATTACCAAAATTTTTTTTATACCCACAATATATAATTGTGGGGTACTCTAATAGGTTCTTTCAATGTAAAAAAAGGGTTCAAATTAGTAAATGGGGTGATCTCCAGACTTATCGTGGCGATACAAGAATTTCAATATTTGAATCGAAGCTTTATACTATACGACTTATCTGATCTTATCAATTGTTAGAATTTTTTTTTTAGAAAAAATCATGAATTTTTCTAGGACAGTATTCAAGATCTCATCGAAAACTTACAGCAGCTTGCCAAACAAAAGCTAAGAGAAAAAATAGCAGAGGTATTACTGGCATAAAATCTACGATTGGATTCAAAAAAGAGTAGGCCTCGGGCAATTTGGCGAAGAAAAAACTATTTGAAAAAAGAGCAGAATTAAACCGGATACAGATCAAACTAAAGATATTAAGCATAACAAACGTTTTGTTTTTTTGTTTTGTTCTTGAAGATAATTGTATTTATTTTGATTGAGTTATTAATATGAGTTATTGTTATTAATAATTAATAATATATAATGTTATTTTTTTTTTTTTTTTAGTTTAAGTTATATAAAAAAATGAGTAAAAACTAAAAATTAAAAAAGGGTAGACCAAAAACTTTTCTTTGATTTGAACTAACTCAATTAAAAATACTTCAATTCTCAAATTAAAAGAGAATAGAAGAAATCATACTTTCATACAATATCTTAATTGAATTATATGTAATGATCAATAAATTTCGTTTAATTCTATATCTAAATGTATAAAAATCCTAGTAACAATCTATTCTATAGATATTTGGACTATAATTGACGAACAGCTAATAAGAATATTAGTGTTTATTAATGTCGAATATAAATATAAAATGGGGCGTGGCCAAGTGGTAAGGCAACGGGTTTTGGTCCCGGTATTCGGAGGTTCGAATCCTTCCGTCCCAGAGCATACCTATTATATATATCATATCAGATTATATATATCATATCAGATTATATATATCGTATCAGAATACCGATTTTCTATCAGAATAAAAGATTGGCTTTTTTTTTTAATTTTAAACAACTTTCTCTTTTTTTTTTTTTTAAGAGTATAATAATATTGGATAGAATATGATTCTTTTTTCTTATAATGATTAATTCTTATCTGAATTATATCTTTTTCGAAAATTTAATCGTGTTCAAATAACACCAAATAACACACAGATGTAATTGAATTTATTTGTATCCAAGTAAGATGGGAGCATAGATCAAAAGAAAAGAGTTTTAATTAAAAAATGAAAATCGGGGGGCGGGCTTTTCATTCTATGTCCATACCGTTCATATTTAAATTAGTTACTCATAAAAATAAAAAAAAAAATAACTTATTTGTGTTATTTATTATTTCTAAATAAATTAGAAATAATAAATAATAAAGAAATAAAAAATATATATATGTGGGGGGTTAAATTAATTGAATTCTTGCTGAGACTTCTTCAGAAACTACCCATTCATAAAAGTATAGATTACTATGTACCGACCGAACCAATGATTATTCATGATTCCATAATTGAATCAATTACATACTGGTTACAGCAACCTACTAGATAAATGTTATGGTAAAACTTCGTTTAAAACGATGTGGTAGAAAGCAACGTGCGACTTGAAGGATATGGTCGGCTGTGGATTCTTACATCCACCATTTTTTTTATATTAATTATATAGGAATGAGGGTGCTCTTGGCTCGACATCGTTTGTTCTGTTCCACTAGAAAAACCTCATTTTTTGAGGGTTGCGATGTAAATAGTACATGATCATGATGGAGCTCGAGTAAAAAGTATTGATTCATTTTTTAGGGACATGGATCTAGGGTTAGTGTTAATTAATAGTTGAAACAACTTCGTAAGTATATTTTCGATATATAAATTGAAAGGATCCAATTCTAGCAAGTTTCAAATTCATAACGAAAATTTATTGGAATTGGTAAATTTCGATCAAAAGTGTATCACACGGGAATCAACCATTTGTATGATTCTTTGATATAAAGAAATTACAAAAATGGTATGTTGCTGCCATTTTTTTTAATGATTAAAGATCACCGAAGTAATGTCTAAACCCAACGATTCAAGGCAACGATAAAGAATCCTGGAACAAGTAAATACCGTTTTCAGTTGTCTCAAAAAATAGATCATAATGAAGAATCAAAATAAATTCTAAAGGAGACAGACAAAAAATGCGTGGTTAGAGACCGCTCAATAAAGGAAATGCCTAAAGGTTTTCCTTTGGATTATTTGAGAGTTATCCAACTTGAGTTATGAGAATGTGAATACGAATGCTTTTTTGTCTTTTTCGGGCAAGAATAAGGAATAAGAAAAAGTACTTAAATCATAGTTTAATTGATTTGATGATTTGATGGATCTATTTGACATTAATTATAAATTCTATATATAGACATAATTTCTAATTTTCTTGAGCCGTACGAGGAGAAAACTTCTTATACGTTTCTAGGGGGGGTATTATTCATCTACATCTATCCCAATGGGCGGTTTATCGAATCGTTGCAATTGATGTTCGATCCAGAAGAGAAGGAAGAGATCTTCGGAAAGTGGGTTTTTATGATCCGATAAAGAATCAAACTTATTTAAATGTTCCTGCTATTCTATATTTCCTTGAAAAGGGCGCTCAACCTACGGGAACTGTTCATGACATTTCAAAGAAGGCGGGAGTTTTTATGGAACTTTCTCTTAATTAACAGATGAAATTCAATTAATCAATTAATGAAATACAATAAATAACTAAATTTAAAGAGGGGGGTGACTTGTATATAACTTTGTATAACCTATTCTATACAACTCCCCCTCTTTTTAGTTATTACTACCATAACATTTATTATTACTACCATAAAATGTCGTCGTCGATAACGACAAAATTTTATTTTTATTTTAGTTATTTTAGTGAGATAAATTCATATAAGACAGATAGATAGACAAAAGATCAAGTGAATAAATGAATGAAGTAGTTGGATCTATACATATAAAATTTTACATTATCGCTAATTCAATAATGGTTGAATTTTCGTTGAAACTTTAACTTTATTTTTTTTTATTATTTTATTTCTTCATAAAAAAAACATGGGATTTAGGCTTGCTTTTTTTACTTATATTGATTGAGTAAACCCAATCAATATTTTTTTATACTTCTCTCCGAATTTTTTTTACGCCTATACCTTTTTGTATTTATCTTTATTAAATATGTAGTGCTAATTCAATACAAGTCATTAGTTTTTTTATTTTGAATTTATATTTTCATTTTATTATATTTATTATTTTTATTTTTATTATATTTATAATTTATATAATATTTATATATTTATTATTCTATTTATTAGATTTATATAATTTATATATTTATATTTTATATATTTATATATATTTATATATAATTTATATTATATTTATATATTTATAATATAATATATAATAAATTTATTATAGTTATAGTAATTAAATATTATATTGAATTTAATAAGAAAATCTTGAATAATTTTTTATTTTAATTTATGGTTTTCTACATTATGTTCTTTTCTCAGCATTAACTTTTATATTGACAACAGTATATCAAACAAATATAATCCGATCGT